AATCTTCTATTTCCCTATTTTTTTCTTTCATCTGTTATTTTAATTTGTATGGAATGTAGCTTTACTTTTGTTTTCTTTATTATTGATAGGAATTTTCTTGTTAAGACCCTAGGAATCAATTGAAACCTTAAATTAATACTAGAACCACGATGATTCAATAAAACCTTCAAGCTAAGTCAAGGATTCCCTGAGTAAGAACCATTGGATCATCATTTATTCAACGAGTAGAATCGATATAATGACTAAAACTAGAAAGAAAAGTTTGTTCTTTGAGCAAAATCAAAGCAGAAACGGGAATTTGAAAGAAGAAAACTCTTTCAATTGAAAACTTTTTTCTTTTGAAAAATTTGAGGAATCCGGCCACGAGGTCTGAATATTAAGTATGAATCATAGTTCAAATACTTCGTGATATATTTCATATATTCCGTGCTCCAGATACTAGAATGAATATCCGACGGGGTAAAACCATCTCTATCAAGACGACAGACCCACTTTCTGTACTCTCAATAGGATCAATTATAACAAGTCACACACTCATATTCCGGAAATACAGAAACACAAAAATTTCGCGGTCGAACTACCAAAAAAGAATAAGCTAAAATAAAAAGCCGAGGCCTAAATGCATCGTTTTTTGTATTTTTATTTAAAAGCTAGGGTTCTTATAAATCTAATTCAGTGAAATTCCGTCCAGTAAAACGGAAGAATTATAAATCTCCAAAATAATAGATAGGAATACCGCAAATAGAGCCATTGCGACACCCATCAAAGGAGTAGTTCCCCATCCAGGAGCTACTTTACCATATTCCGAATTCAATGGTTTCAATAAAGCCCCTACAGACGTCCGTCTTGGACCAGATCTAGAACTACCCTCAACAGTTTGTGCAGCCATAAATCCTATTTTGTATTCATTGAGATCTGTTGACTTTGTATACCATTCCGTTGTAAATAAACAATCTTATCATAGATCCATTGTGGTCTTGAAATTATATAATAATGGAAACAGCAACCCTAGTCGCCATCTCTATATCTGGATTACTTGTAAGTTTTACTGGGTATGCCTTATATACTGCTTTTGGGCAACCCTCTCAACAACTAAGAGACCCGTTCGAAGAGCACGGGGACTAGTTGAAGTAATGAGCCTCCAAATGTTGGGAGGCTCATTACTTCAATTCAGATAATGAAAAATCATTTCATTTTTTAGTTGGAACTTTAGGCGGTTCGCGAAAAAAGATAGCGAAAAAAATGATCCCTAGAGTCGAGACTAAGAGGAATGTATAAACCAATGCTTCCATAAATGTGATCGCGGTTTACAATTATAGCTTCCATACCTGTTTATTGGGGATCATCTCCCCGATTAAAGAAAAAAGAAAACAAAAATCAAAGAAAAGGCGAAAGGGCGGAGATTTAAATCCAGACTTTTTCAGTATCCTATGTAAAATCACAAAGAGAAAATAGAAGTGAGAAGCGAAAAATAACAGAGCAATGCTGCATCAGACTACTTGTCTTCTTGTAGTTGGATCTCCAAGTTTTTGGAATGCTCCAAATTCCACTTGAGCATCCAAATCTGGGTCAATACCAGCAAAAACATCTCTGAATAAGGTTCTAGCACCATGCCAAATGTGCCCGAAGAAGAAGAGCAGAGCAAAGGAAGCATGTCCAAAAGTAAACCAACCTCTTGGACTGCTACGAAAAACACCATCGGATTTCAAAGTAGCACGATCTAATTCAAAAATTTCACCCAATTGGGCACGTCTAGCATATTTTTTCACAGTCGCAGGATCACGATCACTATAACTCACTCCGTTCAGTTCGCCACCATAGAACTCAACGGTTACGCCTACTTGTTCGACACTATACTTCGATTCTGCCCTTCTAAAGGGAACATCGGCTCTAACAATTCCATCTCCGTCTACCAAAACAACTGGAAATGTTTCAAAAAAAGTAGGCATGCGACGTACAAAAAGTTCACGCCCTTCTTTATCTCTAAAGACAGGATGTCCTAACCACCCGACAGCTATTCCATCTCCGTTATCCATTGAACCCGCTCTGAATAATCCCCCTTTCGCTGGATTATTTCCGATGTAATCATAAAAAGTTAATTTTTCAGGAATTTTAGACCAAGCCTCTGATAAACTTTGATTTTCGGCTAGTCCAGCGCTAACTCTTCGATATATTTCTTGCTGAAAGTATCCCTGATCCCATTGATAACGGGTGGGACCAAATAATTCGATAGGAGTAGTTGCTGAACCATACCACATAGTTCCAGCAACAACAAAAGCTGCAAAAAAGACAGCAGCGATACTGCTGGAAAGAACGGTTTCAATATTGCCCATACGTAATCCTTTATATAGACGTTGGGGCGGGCGGACACTAAGATGGAATAAGCCTGCTAATATGCCCAATGTCCCTGCTGCAATATGATGAGAGGCTATTCCTCCTGGAACAAAGGGATCAAAACCTTCCACACCCCACGCGGGATTTACAGATTGTACCTTTCCAGTTAGTCCATATGGGTCGGACACCCATATTCCAGGACCATACAATCCTGTTACATGAAATGCGCCAAAGCCAAAGCAAGCCACTCCTGAGAGAAATAAATGAATTCCAAAGATCTTAGGCAAATCCAAAGAAGGTTTTCCTGTGCGTTCATCACCAAATATTTCTAGATCCCAATACACCCAATGCCAGATAGCTGCCAAGAAGCACAAGCCAGAGAACACAATATGCGCCCCGGCTACACCTTCGTAACTCCAAACCCCCGGATTCGTTATCGTCCCTCCTGTAATACTCCAACCGCCCCATGAATTGGTTATTCCTAAACGAGTCATGAAGGGTATAACGAACATACCTTGTCTCCACATTGGATCGAGAACAGGGTCGGAGGGATCAAAAACTGCTAATTCATATAGAGCCATTGAACCGGCCCAACCAGCAACCAGAGCTGTATGCATTATATGAACAGAAAGCAAACGACCGGGATCATTCAATACGACAGTATGAACACGATACCAAGGCAAACCCATGGTAATACCCCTTTATCAACAAAAAATAGACACTATGTAACTTTATTGCATTGAAAAAACTATGCTATGGACCCCCCTTTTTTTTTTTTCAGTGGATTATCTCGGAAAAAGGGTTACTATTTGTTCTATTCTTTTAGTAAAAATGGAACAATTTGGTTCATAGGAAAAAAGAGAAGCAGATCTATTCTATACTCGATAAGTACCAATACGCAATGGGGGTTTATTCCCTTTTCGAAGAGCGCATGCATCCATATTTAGTCATCATTCAAAGTACCTATTCGTAAAAATTTTCTTTGTTTTCCTTTATTTTATGAACTTATTCTATCTATGTAGAAAATATGACGATAAAGCTAATATTATTAAAATAATAAAACCATTATTACGTTTCCACATCAAAGTGAAATAGAGTACTTAATTCTTTTTTCTTTCAGTTTATGCCTATTGGTGTTCCAAAAGTGCCTTTTCGAACTCCCGGAGAGCGAAATCCAACTTGGATTGACATATAGTGCGCCCTGTCAGATATATTGGGTCATATGGGATTTCCCCATTCTCTCCCCCGATCGAGATATCATATCCTCTCTTTCGCCCCCAAAAAAAGCGATTGAATCATCAAAAATTTGTAACGTGAAGTGCAATGAAATGGAATTAGATCCGTTTTGTGAAGAGGTATCCAGATTAATATTAGCAATTCAAATAATTTATGGTCGACTTGGCTGGACCAATAAAATTAAGTATCCAGGCTCCGTTTAGAAAAACCCAATTGGTAATATATCTATTATTAGGACTTATAGATATCATAAACAATCCTATTTAGAAAGAAATTATTAAATAGCGCTGATCCCAAACAGTTAATCAATCGAATAATAAATATAATGGATACGTCGAATATTTGGCGGAAGACATAAAAGAAATGAATTGCAAAATTGAGAAAAAATGAAAAAAAAAAAACAAAGACGTGGTATTGGGGTCATTTGTCCTATATGTGCAAATCAAAATCGGGCAGATCCTTACTCGGAGTAGAGCAGAAACCTAAAAAAATGGAAGAAGCCCATTCAGGAACAAGAAAATGGCATCGTGATTTTTGGATTGGATCTCGATGAAAAAATACATCAATGAAAAGTTAGTGCGATAAAACTGTTTTTTATATTCTAATATTATATATTATAGGAAAACCGGCCAAACGCATCGTTCTTCAAAAATGAAAGAGAAGCCCCTTCCTTCATTAGAAGGAGTCCGCTATAAAAAAAGAAAGAGGGCTGGAAGCTACACATTGATTTTTTTTTTCGCAAGTTTTAGTTTTGTTGAACCGTATGCATCAAAAGGTGCCCGTACGGCTCCTAAGGGATACAATTTTATCCGAATCAACCGACTTTATCGAGAAAGATTAATTTTTTTAGGCCAAGCGATTGATAGCAATGTTTCGAATCAACTTATTGGTCTTTTTGTATATCTCAGTTCGGAGAGTGATACCAAGGATCTGTATTTGCTTATAAACTCTCCCGGCGGATGGGTAATACCTGGAATAGCCATTTATGATACTATGCAATTTGTGCGACCAGATATACAGACAATATGCATGGGATTGGCCGCCTCAATGGGGTCTTTTATCCTGGTCGGAGGAGCAATTACCAAACGTCTAGCATTCCCTCACGCTTGGCGCCAATGGGTTTTTTATTTAAGAGAAAAAAGAAGACTATGCCTTCGCCATATGAATTATTAATATTAAGTAATATTAGCATGGCACTTCGAATTTGATATGCAAATTTTTTATTGTTTTTCAAAATATTAGATTATGTATCGAAAGAGTAGTATGAGATAAAGGAAGGGTATTTCCTATTTTATCTTACCTATCGTAGGTCGATTTCAGCGTCACAAACTTTTTTCACACCGGCAGGTTATTAACAACATTTATGTTATGAAAGAGTACGAAAATAAAAAAAAAGAAACTTTGGGATTGCTGAATCACAGACAAAATAAATATATTAAAGCAACGGGGCCATCATAGTATTTTTGAACTCCTCCGAAAAAAAAAAAGAAGGGTGGTAATTGGATCATTTACCGATCTGGGTATAATGGATCCCACATTTTCTCTTTCTTCGATGAAAGGTAAAAAAATTCCATTGTGGAGCCGTATGCAATGTGAAAAAAATGCCCGTACGGTTTTCTATCTTTTTCTTATTTTATTCTTTATCTCTTCGCCTTGCCTCCTCGTGCGAGATACAGGAACCTTTGATTGTGTTATATTATATGATCAGGGTAATGATCCATCAACCTGCTGCCGGTTTTTATGAGGCACAAACGTCCGAACTTATCCTGGAAGCGGAAGAACTACTGAAACTGCGCGAAATCCTTACAAGGGTTTATGTACAAAGAACAGGCAAGCCCTTATGGGCTGTATCCGAAGACATGGAAAGGGATACTTTTATGTCAGCAACAGAAGCCCAAGCTCATGGAATTGTTGATTTTGTAGCGGTTGGATAAAAAATAGCAGTGATTTCGTGCAAATATATGATTTAAGATTTTATCTTCTTACTTCTTAATTACTTAATTAAAGGTTTAATATTCTATTAATATATTGAAATCGAATAAACTCATAATCATCCGGTTAGGATCAATCTAAACCAGCCCATAATGTATAATTCAGCATGCCAACTATTAAACAACTTATTAGAAACCCAAGACAGCCAATCAGAAACGTCACGAAATCTCCCGCTCTTGGGGGATGCCCTCAGCGTCGAGGAACATGTACGAGGGTGTATGTGCGACTCGTTTAAATCGTGGGCTGAGACAAAACAAAAGAAAAAACAATTTTTCCAGTATCAATGATCAGTACCGGTGAATCGGATAGAATGGAAGAACTCCATTCACTATCTAAAAAAGATGGATCTATCATATCTTTCTATTGTGTATGAAATTTATGGTTTCAATTGGTGCAAATTAAATCACCTGAATTTTCAATTTAAGATGAGAAAGAATTCCCCATTGGTAACAAATAGTTACCCATTAAGCGGGGGAAATCCTATTTAAAAAAGTAGAAATATTATGTTTAGAAGAACGGACTCACAAGGTCAGCTACCCACCCAATCTTCATAATTAAATACCGTTACTGTATAAGGTATATCTCATTATGAAAGACAAATTACTGGAAAATTCATGGGTAGAGCCAAAGAGTGGTAACTGTACAAGTTACCAATAAAATGAAGGAAAGGGCTCCGGTGTATAGAGAAGACCTCACCGTTTAAGAAGTAACCATAGAGACGATGGAACCCACAATTTCTTTAGCTATTTCTATTTTTATTTTTCCAATGCCTAGAAAAAAGGAAAAAAGCGTGGTAGGGAAGGTTATAGTAGCAAAAGCCATTGGAATTTTTATTTTATAAATTGGAAGAATCCGTTTTGTTATTAATAGACTAGGAAGGGGGAAAAGAATAACTGAAAGAAAGGAAATCAATTAGTTATTCATTAAAGTTTCATTTACTCAATGACCAGAATTAGACGAGGATATATAGCTCGGAGACGTAGAACAAAAATGCGTTTATTTGCATCAAGTTTTCGCGGAGCTCATTCAAGACTTACTCGAACAATTATTCAACAGAAAATAAGAGCTTTGGTTTCGGCGCATCGTGATAGAGATAGGAAAAAAAGGGATTTTCGTCGTTTGTGGATCACTCGAATAAATGCAGTAATTCGCGGGGCGGGGGCATCCTATATTTATAGTAGATTAATACACAATCTGTATAAGGGGCAGTTGCTTCTTAATCGTAAAATCCTTGCACAAATAGCTATATCAAATAGGAATTGTCTTTATATGATTTCCAACGAGATCATAAAATAAGGGGATTGGGAGGAATCCGCCAAACTCTTTGAAATGGAATTCTCTGGAGAATGAACTCCGGGAAGGTAGAGTAGAAATTAGTATGATAAAATCTGATAATATGATAAAGTCGTCAAAATGAGCGAACACGCCCGATAAAAAAAAATTATTCCTCTTAAAATTATTCCTCTTACCCGATTCTTTTTTTTCTTACGACACGAATGATTCTCGGATTTTTTGAACAAAACGTCCATCTGTTTTTGAGTTCGGATTAGAATTTTGATTCAATTGAAAAGTAAGCCTATTTTTTTCTGTTCCTAAAACCAGGAGTTCTGGTGGTTGACTCCCTTCTTTCAAATTGTTTCTCATTATTAAGAAAAGGTAACGAAGATAAAATACGAGCTTGTTTTATAGCAATAGTAATTAATCGTTGTTCTTTTAAGGTTAATCTATTCACCCGTCTAGATAATATTTTTCCTTGTTCACTAATAAATCGACTAATTAAACTCATGTTTCTATAATCAATTCGATCCCCCGATTGGATCGGGGGCAAACGCCTACGAAAAGATCGCTTGGATTTAAGAAAGAGTCGCTTGGATTTATCCATAATTTGTTTATTCCTTATCCCTAAAATACTATTTCGATCAAATCAAAAAAAATTATAGAAGAAATTCATAGGATTGGGTTTGTCTATATTTATTTAGTTGTTTTTATTTCAATATATGAAATAATAGAAATATATATCGAAATTTTTTTCATGTTCCTTGAAAGGGTGACACCCAAGCACTCGGTTCGATCTATATCTATTTCTTTATCTCCCCATGAATTGTATGTTTGAAACAATACGGACAGAATTTTCTCAACTCCAATCGACTAGGTGTATTGTGTCGATTCTTTTGAGTAATATATCTGGAAATACCCGTTGATTCCTTATTAAGACCGTTTCGAACACAACCGGTACATTCCAAAATAACCCTTACTCGAACGTCTTTACCCTTGGCCATGAACCTCCTTTGGGTTTTTGATTCACCCAACGTTTCTATTTCCCGATCCGACGCAAATAAGAAGAAAGGAAAAGGGACGAAAAAATAGAAGTGGCTAACAACTCAAAATCAAATTATGAAATAAAGATTTTGTTGCAATTAATATAGTAAATAATAAGTAATACAACAATTTCGAAAGCGATTTCTAATCGCAGTACAGTATTTCATTTAAGTATCTTGTATTGCATGATACTCTTATTCTAGTCACATTTCCCTTTTGTTTTCTTTTAACTCTATTATTAATTTTATTCTTAATTTAATTGGAGCCTTAACCCGAATTTAACTGAGGTTGAATCCACTTTTTTCTTTCTCTTTACCCCCGTATTCAATCTATCTAATTCGAAAAAAAAAAAAGACGGGAAAGAGAGATTAGTCACAAATATTTGACTCTATCTCTAATCTTCTTCACCCCTTTCCATATCAATAACTAGAATGAAAAAAAAGGAAATGTCAACGCATCTGGGAAGAAACGATTGATTTCTATCAATAAACCTGCTAAAGACCCGAACCAGAGAGTACTTAGTACCGGTGCCACGGAAAGATATGTTTTAAAATCTCGCATTGAGAATCCTCCTTCTTTTTTTTATATTCCATATTGTAATACATTATGGTAAGAGATGTATATATATTTAAAGACCACTTGTATTTTTGTATTTGTGTGTGGAATCCCCAATTCAACTTGACATGCGCAATGATTCGGTAGAGAATATTTTCTTTTTCTTAAAGCAAAAAAACAGGTCCCTTTGCGCCTGAGAATTCCCGAGAAAAATATTAATTTATTATTATATGTTATATGATATGAGACCAAGAGGAAGAAATAGCAAGATACATTTTGCATAGAAAGGAAGGAAATGGAAATAAAATAAGGATGTGGAAAACAAGACCGGGATTTTCTACAATGATACTGTAGACCAGTTAAAAGGGATGTAGCGCAGCTTGGTAGCGCGTTTGTTTTGGGTACAAAATGTCACGGGTTCAAATCCTGTCATCCCTACCTATTATTGCTCCTCGAAGCAGTAACCTGAGATACATTTTAGAGCGATTCAATTTGGACATACATAATACATAATTTTCAATTTTATGATAGTATACATATGCAAGAAGTATTTATTGGGGTTGAAATTTTTTTGGGGGTTCTATACTATATAAAAAAAAGAATCCCCTTCTTTACAGTCTTTTCCGTTGTGGTAAGAAAGCGCTCTTAGTTCAGTTCGGTAGAACGTGGGTCTCCAAAACCCAATGTCGTAGGTTCAAATCCTACAGAGCGTGATTCTGCTCTTGTCTTGTTAGATCGAAAATTCCACTGAACTGAAATATGAAATACAGCAATCTGAATTTGACCTTTGACCCCCCCAAAAAAATGAAATTAAAGAAAGGAGGAGGTCAGTTAAAAAAAGAGATGTGAATTAATATTAATCAAAGGTCCAACTGATCACCACGCCTGTATTGTAAATATGCGGTTACGAATAATCCAGCCAAAGTAATAGGAATTAGACCTAAGACAATTCCAAATAGAAAAACTTCAATCATTTCAATTTAATTTATTTGAAAAGGGAAAAGGGGAGGTAATATCTATCCCGAAATATTACTATTAATTCGTATTGCTTAGGAATCTCAATTCCCAATAATTGGGAATTAACACGGTAAGGAACTACCAAATATATGGAATACCACAGAAGGATTTCTTTTTATGAATTATTCAATTATTCATTCAATTAATTTCAAATAAGTCCTATCTTACTCAGACCAATAAATAGAGCCGAGGTTAGAGTTAAAGCCGCTAGTAAAAAACCGAAATAACTAGTTATAGTAGGCATGGAGGAGCTAAAGGAAATCTGTTCTTTTTATACATATGTTTAGAAAGCACTTTCCTAAGTTTCCACTTTTGAAAGATACGAGGATACGCAAAAATATTATACCAATTGAAAGACTCAGTTCAATTGAAAGTTTTTGATTCATCAATTATTCTAGAAGGTACTAAAAAAAATAAAGTGATTAGGGGTAGAAAAAGAAATAAATTCATCATCTTTGACATCGACACCTCAAAAGATTCAGAATCAACAGATTCGTTGGGCAACTCTTGAGTAACCTAATATTCAAAATACTAATAAAAACAGTGT